AAAGTTTTTATTCCTAGTCCTTTACTCAAAAGTTTCTGAATGAATCTGTTGATTTGCAATCGGGGAATCGGTAGATGTCACAGATGATCGATCCAGCTTTTTTTTATCCCGCCCTATCTTTGTTAGGGCCCCCCAGAATCACTGATGAATCAAACTGAAATTGGAACAGATTTTGTTAATTGGTATTTTTTCGTATCCTCCTATCTTTCAAAAGCGTAAACTTAGGTAAGTGTTTTAGAACCATATGTATAAAAAGACCGTATCTCCTTTAGCTCCTTCATGCCTACTATAACTAGTTATTTTGGCTTTCTATTGGTGGCGTCAACTATAACCCCGGCTCTATTTATTAGTCTGAGTAAGATACGACTTATTTGAAATGAATTGAATGAACAATTCTGTTATAAATATAAAAAGAAATGTTTCCGCGGATTCGCGAGTGCCTTTCCGCATTAATTGTCCATTTTTGCTTGATGAGATTCGTGGTCAATTCGGATGAATATTTAAGGATCGATATTCCCTCTCTCTTTTTCCCTTTTCAAATAAATCGAAATGATTGAAGTTTTACTATTTGGAATCGTGTTAGGTCTAATTCCGATTACGTTGGCTGGGTTATTCGTAACTGCATATTTACAATACAGACGCAGCGATCAGTTGGACCTTTGATTAAGTAACATTAACATCTCATTTTTTGATTGACCTCCTGCGGACTCAAAAAAGGAGTAGTCGAATTTAGGTTGCTGTTCAAGTTAGTGAAGTTATTTCACTTGAATTCGACCTAAGAAGAACGGAATCGCGCTCTGTAGGATTTGAACCCACGACATCGGGTTTTGGAGACCCACGTTCTACCGAACTGAACTAAGAGCGCTTTCTTATCACCATCGATAAGACCGCAAAGAAAAGTATTTTTTTGTACCTTCCCACACCGTATGTATATATACATATAGTATCATAAACAGAAAGACTCTCCAAATTCACTTGATCTCAACGGACCTCTCGTTACTGCCCATAGGAGAAAGAATAGCTAGGGATGACAGGATTTGAACCCGTGACATTTTGTACCCAAAACAAACGCGCTACCAAGCTGCGCTACATCCCTTTCAATTGGTATATAGTGTCATTGTATAGAATCTCTGTCTTGTTGTCCACATCATTATTTCCTCATTGAGAGACAATCTATCTTGCCATTTCTTCTTTTTGGCCTCATAGACCACGTCGAACCTATCCAATTTATATCATTTTATAAATAGAAAGAATTATATGTATATTAATACTAAAATAAAAGAATTCAATTCTATAGATAGATATGAAAAGATAGATATGAAACCTCACGTATAAGAATACTTATCAGTAACACAATACTCAGGAAGAGTGGGACGCCCTTTTTTCGTTTTAAGGAAAGGGAAATTTTAGTGTTATTGCCATTGATTAGGTCGTGGTATATTTCAGTTTTTGTTAGGGATTCCGCGTACAACTAAAATACAAGCGATCCTTAACGACCTATGCATCTGATCATATATGTATTCCAATAAAGAAGGAAAATTTTCAATGCGCGATCTAAAAACATATCTCTCCGCGGCCCCTGTGCTAAGTACTCTATGGTTCGGGTCTTTAGCAGGTCTATTGATAGAGATCAATCGTTTCTTCCCGGATGCGTTGACATTCCCCTTTTTTCCTTCTAGTTATTGACATGGGAAGGGATGAAGAAGATTAGCGATATAATCAATTCTCTGGGACTAATACCTCTTCCTTTCTCTCTTTCTTTGTTTTCTTATTTTTTGAGGATAAAGAAAGCAGGACAGAAAAAGAATCAAAGTGGATCCAACCTCGGCGAAACTTGCGATTAGACTTGAATTCATAGAGGGAGTACGAAAATAGAAATAATGGGTCTAGTGTACCAAAATCATACAAGATACTTAACTGAAATATTCTATTGGGATTCGAAATAATTGAGAGTTAAAAATCATTGTATTACTTCTTAATATTATGCTATTGATTGCAACGAAGTTGTTCCTAATCGGATTTCGGGTTAGCCACTTCTATTTTTTTCCTTTTTTTCTTCGTTTCGCATTGAAACTAGAAGAGTTGAGTGAATCCAAAATGCAAAGGAGGTTCATGGCCAAGGGTAAAGATGTCAGAGTCAGAGTTATTTTGGAATGTACCAGTTGTGTGCGAAACAGTGGTACTAAGGAATCGACGGGCATTTCCAGATATATTACTCAAAAGAATCGACACAAGACACCTAATCGATTGGAATTGAGAAAATTCTGCCCCTATTGTTACAAGCATACAATTCATGGGGAAATAAAGAAATAGATCGAACAGAACTGCCAGCTTTCCCAGGAACAAGAACAAATTACATATAATATATATAAACAAATCAAATCCTATTTCGGTCGTATCCCAAATTCGAATTCAGAAATAGGATTTTAGAGATAAGGACTAAATACCATGGATAAATCCAAGCAACCCTTTCTGAAATCCAAGCAACCCTTTCTGAAATCTAAGCGACCCTTGCTGAAATCCAAGAAACCCCTTCTAAAATCGAAATCCAAGCAATCTTTTCGTAGGCGTTTGCCCCCAATTGGAGCGGGGGATCGAATTGATTATAGAAACTTGAGTTTAATTAGTCGATTTATTAGTGACGACGGAAAAATATTATCTCGACGAGTGAATCGATTGACTTTGAAACAACAACGATTAATTACGCTTGCTATAAAACAAGCTCGTATTTTATCTTTGTTACCTTTTCTTTATACCAATAAAAAAGAGAAACCATTTGAAAGAACAAGACCCAAGTCAACCCCTAGGGCGAAAAATCAAAAAAAAGGTCCTAGAACCAGAAAAAAAACAGGCCTACAGCCACAATGGAATAAAAGGAATCAAAATTCCAATCTTTCACCCAACTAGGGGAGTCTATGTTTTGTTCGAAAAATGAGAGGACCCAAGGATTGTCACGTCGGAAGAAACCAAAAAGAATCCGAATCGGGGAAGAAAAAGAAGAAATATTGCATTTTTTTTTAGTGAATCGTGCTCGTTCATTTTGACTACCTTATCCTATTCATTTATACTCCACCTTCCCGGAGTGCATTCTCCGGGGAACGCCATTTTCATCCCTTGCTGGAAAAAAAATCTTAGAAAAGTAATGAAATGAGCTCATTGGAATTTATGGAATTGGAAATCATGGAAAGACAATTTCGATTTAATATAGCGATTTGCGCTAGTATTTTTCGATTCAGAAGCGAGTGCTTCTTGTGGAGATTGTGTATAAATACACTATAACTATAGAATACCTTGATCTCACGAATTACTGCATTTATACGAGTGATCCACAAACGGCGAAAATCTCTCTTTTTCCTGCTTCTATCCCGATGAGCAGAACCCAAAGCTCTCGTTGTCTGTTGATTCATAGGTCGAGTAAGTCTGCGATGGGCCCCTCGAAAAGTTGATGCAGATAGACGCATTTTTGTTCTACGTCTCCGAGCTATATATCCTCGTTTAATTCTGGTCATTGAATCCACTGAAACTTTGATGAATAACTAATTGCTTTCTTTTCTTTCAGTCATTCTTTTTTTCTCCCCTCCCGGTCTATTAATAACAAAACGGATTCTTCCGATGTATAAAAAAAAATTCCAATGGCTTTTGCTACGATGACCTTCCCAACCACGATTTTTTCCAGGCATTTCACCTTGAAATACAAAATGAGATTGATCAAAAAACTAGTCAAAGTTAATTTAAGTAAGAAATATAAATGAATAAAAAATAGTGGGTTCCATCGTTTCTATGGTTACTTTTTGAACGGTGAGGTCCTTTCTATACACCGGAGCCCCTTCCTTATTTAGTAACTTGTATAGTTCACACTTTTTGGCTCTACCCATGAATTATCCAGTAATAGGTCTTTTCACAATAAGATCTACCTATACAGTAACGGCATTTAATTACGAAGGTTGGTTAGGTAGCTGACCCTGTGAGTCCGTTTTTGCAAGAGTAAGAGCAGTATTTTTATGCTTCTTAAATAAGATTTCCCCCGCTTAATGGATAACCATTTGCTACCAATGGGGAATTGCTTCTCATCTCCACTTGAGGTGATCGGATTTATACCAATGGAAACCATAAATTTCATGCACAATAAAGGTCTTTTTTTTTAGACAGTGACTGGAGTTCTTCCACTCTATCTTATTCATTGGTTTTATCCTATTCATTGGTACGGATCTTTGATACTCTAAAAATTGTCTCCTTTCTTTTGGTTCAGTTCATGATCTGAACGAGTCGCACATACACCCTAGTACATGTTCCTCGACGCTGAGGACATCCCCGAAGAGCGCGGGCTTTTTTGACACTTCTGATTGGCTGTCTTGGGTTTCTAATAAGTTGTTTAATAGTTGGCATGCTGAATTATATACAGAATGGGCTGGTTTAGATCGATCCTAACCATATGATTCTAATTGGAGACTTGACCCATTTTACCTCGGTAAAAAGAGGGAAACTCACAAATTAGATTCTAGTTCATTTGCCCCTGGTTCCATTCTTGTCTTTCAAAATCAACAATTGGTGTTATGGACTCTTCGCCCAGGGGTAGTTCCTCCCTAGATCAACCCCTCAATTCTATGAAGTGGGAAGTGGGGCTTTTTTGGGGGAGGAACACTTGACAACCCCTGGGCAGAGGTCCCAACGAACTAGATAGAACCGACTAGGGCGTGGATTCAGGGTTGTTCGGTTCTAACCATGCCGTTTATCCCCATCCCTCAGGATGCCTTCGCACGATTTAGCGAAATCCAAAGGGGAAGGTAAGGGATGGGTTAGAGGACGACCCTACAAGGGGGCAACCCTTCCCTGTGGCCCAAAAGTGTCGTGTATGCCTCGCCCAGGGATAGCTCCTCCCTAGATCAACCCCTCAATTCTATGAAGGGCTTTTTGGGGGGAGGAACACTTGACAACCCCTGGGCAGAGGTCCCAACGAACTAGATAGAACCGACTAGGGCGTGGATTCAGGGTTGTTCGGTTCTAACCATGCCGTTTATCCCCATCCCCCAGGATGCCTTCGCACGATTTAGCGAAATCCAAAGGGGAAGGTAAGGGATGGGTTAGAGGACGACCCTACAAGGGGGCAACCCTTCCCTGTGGCCCAAAAGTGTCGTGTATGCCTCGCCCAGCCCAGGGATAACTCCTCCCTAGATCAACCCCTCAATTCTATGAAGGGCTTTTTGGGGGGAGGAACACTTGACAACCCCTGGGCAGAGGTCCCAACGAACTAGATAGAACCGACTAGGGCGTGGATTCAGGGTTGTTCGGTTCTAACCATGCCGTTTATCCCCATCCCTCAGGATGCCTTCGCACGATTTAGCGAAATCCAAAGGGGAAGGTAAGGGATGGGTTAGAGGACGACCCTACAAGGGGGCCACCCTTCCCTGTGGCCCAAAAGTGTCGTGTATGCCTCGCCCAGGGATAGCTCCTCCCTAGATCAACCCCTCAATTCTATGAAGGGCTTTTGGGGGGGAGGAACACTTGACAACCCCTGGGCAGAGGTCCCAACGAACTAGATAGAACCGACTAGGGTGTGGATTCAGGGTTGTTCGGTTCTAACCATGCCGTTTATCCCCATCCCTCAGGATGCCTTCGCACGATTTAGCGAAGTCCAAAGGGGAAGGTAAGGGATGGGTTAGAGGACCCTAAAAGAGAGGGCAACCCTTCCCCGTGGCCCAAGAGTGTCAGGGATAGCTCCTCCCTAGGTCAACGAAAAATAAAAGTCCTCTGTTGGTGAAGAGGGAAGAAAAAATGGCCTTTTGAGCTGGATGTGGTTCTTGCGGTTCTTGTGTAGACTGGTGCGTAGATGCTCCGTCATTCCTACAGAATCAACAATTCCAAGACATTTGGCTTCCTCTGGTGTCATGAAAGTATCCCGCGCCATCCCCTGATATACATTATATAGGGACTGTTTTGTTGTTTGGCTATAAAGCTTTGCGACTTCCCGGTAGAGATCTAGTACTTCATCCCCAATTTCGTACATCTCTCCTAGATCTAGATCGGGACAAAGAAAATCACTAAAAGGTTGGTGCATTAATACCCTAATGATAATGATATAACATCATGAAGGATTCCTCTATTTCGCACGATTTGGCGAAGTAAATGGGTAGGGTAACGGATGGGTTCGAAGAACACAAAGAGAGAGTTGAACAACCGTACAAGCATCGTTTCCGCATTGCATACGGCTCTACTATGGAATTCGGTTTTTTTTTATTTCACTTCCGCTGAATAAAGAAAGATAAAAATAGGATTTCTAAGACCTGAGGATTGTTCAATGATCCAGTTACCACCCTTCCCTTCGAGAGAATTTCAAAATATTAATAATTAATACTAGGATAGTACTATGATGGTTCCGGTGCTTTATCTATTTTTCTCGTTTGCGATTCGGCAATCCCAAAGTATATTTTTGATTTGATCAACTAAGGAAAAATGATCGTATTTTTTTTTCATTTTCAAAATCTCTCATACACTAAATAGTGGAAAGGGACTTAGGGTATGAAAAAAAAAGTTTGTGACGCGGAAATGGATCCCCGATAGATAAGATCCAATCTGAAATGCTTTTTGTTTCATACCACTCTCTCGATACAGAATCTCATCGTATGAAAAAACAATAATTGCGCCTCTCAAACTCGAAGTGCCATGCTATTATTATTTATTATTTGATTCATATTCCATATAGTGAAGGCATAGTCTTCTTTTTTCTCTCAAATAAGAAATCAAAATGCATTGGCACGACCCGAAGCGAAAGGCAATGCTGTACGGTCGTTCATTTCTCCTCCGGTCGCGACGAAGGTTCCCATTGAATAGGCCACCCCTACGATTGTTGTATAGACATTGGGTGGCACAGTTTGTATCATATCAAAGAGACTGATTCCGCAATGTACCCATCCGCCTATACAGCTTATAAACAGAAACTGTTTCTTGATCTTATCCTGTCTACTGAGATATACTATGACACTCAAAAGGTTATTCGTGGTCTCGTAATCAAGCTTTTGGAATAAAAAATAGACTCTCTCTCGATGAAGTCGGTTGATTAGGAAAAAATGGAATTCCTTAGGAATCCTACACGCATGGTTTTGGTGCATAGAATTCAACAAATTGCAATGTGTAAATTCCAGCCCTTTTCATTGTTTCATAGAAGGCTTTTCGAACTCCTAACGAGCATACTTTTTTCTTCCATTTTTCAAGAAAGATAAGTTTTGGCGCACTTCTCCCCTCAAAAAAAAGTCATGAAACTTGAAACTTGTCGAATTTACTTTGCATTGAGGTTTTGTTTTATTTCATCGAACTCCAAATTCGATTTTCAATTATGGTATCATTTTCTTGTTACTGAATGGGCTTCTTCTATTCTTTTAGGTTTAGGATCTACTCCGGGTAAAGATAGACCTACCCGACCTCGATTGGGATAGAGATCTAAGATCGATATATTTGGAGGTTTTCTCTAATCAATAGGAATCTTTTAGGTATCAATAGGAATCTTTTATGTTATGATACAAAGGGGAATTTTACATATTCCTATTTGACCAATTGGGTATTTTATGAGCGGAGCCTAGATCCTTCATTTTAGGGGTCTAAATAAGCCAACCATAAATTATTCCATTCTAATTGAAAATAGAATTGACAATAAAAATGTGAATCTCCCAATTGAAATTATTGGCTTTGAGTTCAAACTTTCAATTCTTGATCAGTCACTCAACCTTTTTGTTGGGGGGAAAGAGAGAATATCTTGATCGGGGAAGAGCATGGGGAAATCCCATAGGACCCATTATGGATGCCAAGTCACACTAGATGTCCACCCATGTTGCTGCCAATTCTTTTTTTTTTTTTACCTTTGCCTTTCCTTTTTTTTTTTCTTTTTTTTCTTTTTTTTCTTTTTTTTCTTTTTTTCCTTTTTTTTTTTTTTCGTCTTTATTAATAGTAACAGGACTCTGAACAGTCTGAAAAGTCTGAAGAGGGGCTTTTGGAATACCAATGGGCATTAGACGAAAGCTCGAAAGCTTGTCTCTTAACTTTTATGCGAAAGCGTAGTCAAAACGCCTTTTCTTGTTGTCAGACTATTGCCTCGCATTTTCCTTTTTTCCATAGATTGAAAAGCTCATAGAATAAAACCAAGCATTGGCCCATAGAAAATAGAACCAAACCAATGCTGCATTGCGGATTGATACTTATCGGGTATAGAATAGATCTGTTTCTATTTGTTCCTACAAACAGAATTGGTCGGTTATTCCCAAGGGAATGGAATCAATATTGAATTGACCCCTACTCCGAGATAATCCATTGAAAGGAGGAAGTCCCTAGCTCCCAATGCGAGAAAGTTACATAGTGTCTATTTTTCTTTTAGAAAGAGGTCTTTCCATGGGTTTACCTTGGTATCGTGTTCATACTGTCGTATTGAATGATCCCGGTCGGTTGCTTTCTGTCCATATAATGCATACTGCGCTAGTTTCGGGTTGGGCCGGGTCGATGGCCTTATACGAATTAGCAGTTTTTGATCCCTCTGATCCCGTTCTTGATCCGATGTGGAGACAGGGTATGTTCGTTATCCCATTCATGACTCGTTTAGGAATAACCAATTCGTGGGGAGGTTGGAGTATCGCAGGAGGCACTATAACGAATCCGGGTATTTGGAGTTACGAAGGTGTGGCCGGGGCACATATTGTATTTTCTGGCTTGTGCTTCTTGGCAGCTATTTGGCATTGGGTGTATTGGGATCTAGAAATATTCTGTGATGAGCGTACAGGAAAACCGTCTTTGGATTTGCCCAAGATTTTTGGAATTCATTTATTTCTCTCAGGACTAGCTTGTTTTGGGTTTGGTGCATTTCATGTAACAGGTTTGTATGGTCCTGGAATATGGGTGTCCGATCCGTATGGACTCACGGGAAAAGTCCAATCTATAAATCCTGCGTGGGGTGTCGACGGTTTTGATCCTTTTATTCCAGGAGGAATAGCCTCTCATCATATTGCAGCAGGGACATTGGGTATATTGGCGGGCTTATTCCATCTGAGTGTCCGTCCGCCCCAACGTTTATACAAAGGATTACGTATGGGTAATATTGAAACTGTACTTTCCAGTAGTATCGCTGCTGTCTTTTTTGCAGCTTTTGTTGTTGCTGGAACTATGTGGTATGGTTCTGCAACGACCCCGATCGAATTATTTGGTCCCACCCGGTATCAATGGGATCAAGGATACTTCCAGCAAGAAATATATCGAAGAGTTGGCACCAGCCTAGCCGAAAATCAGAGTTTCTCAGAAGCTTGGTCTAAAATTCCAGAAAAATTAGCTTTTTATGATTACATCGGAAATAATCCAGCTAAAGGGGGATTATTCAGAGCGGGCTCAATGGACAATGGAGATGGAATAGCGGTTGGATGGTTAGGACATCCTATCTTTAGAGAGAAAGAAGGCCTCGAGCTTTTTGTACGCCGTATGCCTACGTTTTTTGAAACATTTCCAGTCGTTTTGGTAGACGGAGACGGAATTGTGAGAGCCGACGTTCCTTTTCGAAGGGCAGAGTCGAAGTATAGTGTCGAACAAGTCGGCGTAACTGTTGAGTTCTTTGGTGGTGAACTCAATGGAGTCAGTTATAGCGATCCTGCTACTGTGAAAAAATACGCTAGACGCGCTCAATTGGGTGAAATTTTTGAATTAGATCGTGCTACTTTGAAATCGGATGGTGTTTTTCGTAGTAGCCCCAGGGGTTGGTTTACTTTTGGCCATGCTTCATTTGCTTTGCTTTTCTTTTTCGGGCACATTTGGCACGGTGCGAGAACTTTGTTCAGAGATGTTTTTGCCGGCATTGACCCAGATTTGGATGCTCAAGTGGAATTTGGAGCATTCCAAAAACTTGGAGATCCAACTACAAGGAGACAGGTAGTCTGATACAACATTGCTTTGGTTTTTTCTCCTTTATTTGATTTTTTGGAGTTAACACAGGGTAGCAGAGAACCCGTGATTTTTGGATCACCTTTGACTCTTGCCCTTTCTTTATCTGGGAAATAATCTCACCAAATGAACAGATGTGGAAGCTATAATTGTAAACCACGATCGAATCTATGGAAGCATTGGTTTATACATTCCTCTTAGTCTCTACTCTAGGGATTATTTTTTTCGCTATCTTTTTTAGGGAACCACCGAGGGTTCCAATTAAAAATACAAAGGTGAAATGATTGTGCGTTATCTCAATTGAGATAATGAGACTCCCCTATTGGGGAGTCTCATTACTTCAACTAGTCTCCGTGTTCTTCGAATGGGTCTCTTAGTTGTTGAGAGGGTTGCCCAAAGGCGGTATATAAGGCGTACCCAGTAAAACTTACAAGTAAGCCAGAAAGAAAGATGGTGACTAGGGTTGCTGTTTCCATTATTAGAGAATTTCAAGACTACAATGAATCTATGATAAGATCGTTTATTTACAACGGAAGGGTATACAAAGTCAACAGATCTCAACAAAAAAGGATTTATTTATGGCGACACAAACCGTTGAGGGTATTTCTAGATCTGGTCCAAGACGAACAACAGTAGGGGCTTTATTGAAACCATTGAATTCCGAATATGGAAAAGTGGCTCCTGGATGGGGAACCACTCCTTTGATGGGTGTTGCAATGGCTTTATTTGCAGTCTTTCTATCTATTCTATTGGAGATTTATAATTCTTCTGTTTTACTGGACGGAATTTCAATGAATTAGATCCATAGCATAAGAACCAAGAAGTCTTACAAGCCAAAATAACTCAGGCCCCTTTTTTTTTAGGGGCCTCAAGTCTCAAATCTGTAATCCTACACAATAATCAAGGAAACAACCCTCATCTATTCTGTATACATTTTCGAAATATATAGAGGGACACTTTTGCTACAGAGAATACTAGGATGCGGTTCAACGCACGAAGCTCTCTTTGCTTGTTTTCTTGCAGTGCCTATTGGATAGCTTCGAGGTGAGACAACGCCGTCTCCTGACTCGTATCGAGATCCAAACGAAGCCTCCGCACCTCCTGGCGACGGGAATTTAGTGACTGCCCCTCTTCCTCTTGCAAAGAAGAATCTTCTGTGTTAGACATAGAAGACTCCTCTGTGTTGGATTCTTGCTACATGGAAGAATCCTCTATCTAGTTGGTGTGTCTCATACTCAGAGGACGAATCCCTATCTATGGTTTGAACCGTAGCCCCGCCAGTCGGCAAAGACCTGGTGGGGAAGTAGGATTTAGTACCACTATAAGTGAGGGTTCCTCCTATAAAAGCAGTCAGTCGAGCTGCTTTCAGAAGGCTTGTTAGAGAGCGGATGAAGTTTCGCTTAGGGAAGCTCGTTTTTTTTCTTTGAGTTGAAAGCGTAGGAAAGTCTATTACGAGCTTATTATAAAGTTCTTTTTCAGAATATTCTCCATTAATATTCCATTTTATTATGAATTTAGTTATGAATATATATATTTATATATATATTCTGGTAGGGCAGTTCGACCGTGGAATTCCTTTGTTTCGGTATTTCTGGAATATGAGTGTGTGACTTGTGAAAATTGATCCTATAGTACAGAGAATGGTCTGTCATCTCGAGAGAGATGGTTCCACCTCGTCTGATATTCATTAGAATATCTGGAGCACGGAATCCCTGGAATAGATCAAGAAACATTAGCACTATGATTCATACCTAATTATTCAGACCGCGCGACCGCACTAAAAAAACTAAAAAAAAATGCAATTATATTCTAGTTAGACTCAGAGATCAAAGGTTTTTTCTTTCTTCAAATGCTTATGGTTATTTTAACCAAAGCACCAATGTTTCTCTGGATTTTTAGTCATTATATCGATTCTAAGTGATGATCAAATGGTTCTTACTCAAGGAATCTTTGAGCTTAGCTTGGGGCTTTATTGACGCATACTCATCGTGGTTCTAGTATGAATCTGAGGTTTCAATCGATTCTCTAGGGTCTCAACAAGATAATTCCTATCAAAAATAAAAAAAGACAATCTACACTACAAAACTACAAATAAAAAGAAAGAAAAATAGGGAAAGAGAAGATTCAAGAGGCCTGTAACGATCAACATAAATACGAATGAGCCGGCTTGATATTTTGGCATTATCACCAGAACAAAGAAGCGCTTCGGGGTTTTTGGTCCTTCGTATCTTCCGAGAAGATAGAATCTAGGACTAAGATAAGAAATTGAAAAATTTCTATCCGTTCAAAAGAGTTTGTGGGTGTTTCCGCTTGAGCTGTACGAGATGAAATTCTCATATACAGTTCTAAGAGGGGGAGCCCCCTTGGTTTACCTATCTCAATAAAGTATATGATTGGTTCGAAGAGCGTCTCGAAATTCAGGCAATTGCGGATGATATAACTAGTAAATATGTTCCTCCTCATGTCAACCTATTTTATTGTCTAGGAGGAATTACGCTTACTTGTTTTTTAGTACAAGTAGCTACGGGGTTTGCTATGACTTTTTACTATCGTCCGACCGTTACCGAGGCTTTTGCCTCTGTTCAATACATAAT